AACATTCTTTGAAGAATCAAGATTCGTAACCAATCCTTGCCTTATTTGTTGGATTAGGTCTAACTTTCTTGACTAAACTGCAAGAGTGGAACTTTACGAGATGAAATAGGGAAAGACAGAAGATAAAACTTAAAAGGATAATTGAAGTGACTCGTCTTCGAATCAACTTTGGTTGGGGGTTCGAAAAAGGAATAAAAATAAAGTAAATTCAAGGAGGAGCTTTCCTTTTTTTAAGGGGCCCCTCGGGGGGTCGTGGAATGCTTTTCTTCTCCTCTTATTCCATATGGAATACAATCAGTTAAAATAAGAAGGAATAGGGGAATATTCGACCGTTTCAATTCTTTATTTATCTTTTATTCCAAAATTCTCCCGAAAATCCAATTTCATTTTTCAATGGGGTTAGATGATCTAGTTCTTAATATTATTACTTTACTCAATTGACAGATTCCACAACAAATCTCTTGATTCGGAATTAGGGACTCATGTCGCATCTGATGAATCGATTCTCTTTTACACTTCTGTATCTCACTCGATCTTGTTTTTTAGTATTATCTAAAATAACCGATGAATTCTGAATTTTCCATAACTTAGGTAAGTGCTTTACCAACATATGTAGTGTAGTAAAAAAATAAATGGAATTTAACCCTTTCATGCTTACTATAACTAGTTATTTCGGTTTTCTACTGGCTGCTTTAACTATAACCCCAGCTCTATTTATTGGTTTGAACAAGATACGTCTTATTTGAAATGAATTGAATGAATAAGTCAGAAAAGCAAAATCTTTCTTTTGGATTCCTGGTATTCTACGACTCTTTTCCACACTAATTACCAATTCTTTTCTTGGTCATTGAGATTCGTGGATAATTTAGACTACTATTTAGGGATAGATCGTACCTCTTTTTTTTATCCCCTCGAACAAATCGAAATGATTGAAGTTTTTCTATTTGGAATCGTCTTAGGCCTAATTCCTATTACTTTAGCGGGATTATTCGTGACTGCGTATTTGCAATACAGGCGTGGGGATCAGTTGGATCTTTGATTGAGTAATATTTCTTTTTTGATTGACCTCCTCCAGACCAGAGAGGAGGTCAAATTGGAGTTGCAATTCAACTTTGTTTTGTTAAGTTATTTTACTCTGCTTCGACATAAGATAGATGGAATCACGCTCTGTAGGATTTGAACCTACGACATCGGGTTTTGGAGACCCGCGTTCTACCGAACTGAACTAAGAGCGCTTTCATTCAAAAAGAAAACCCTTTTCTACTCCTAACGTGTCTCACGTACGTATAGTATCCACAAATTCAAGTTATACCCACTTTAATTGATCCCCTCGCTACTGCCCATAAAGAAGAAAGAAGTAATAGGTAGGGATGACAGGATTTGAACCTGTGACATTTTGTACCCAAAACAAACGCGCTACCAAGCTGCGCTACATCCCTTTTCCAAATTGTTGTACAATGGCATTGTACACAATTCCTGTCTTGTTTTCCACATCGTAATTTTCTTCTCTTTCTCTATCTATATAGAACCTTCTTGTCATTTCTTCTTTTTGGTCTCATATAATCAAGTCAAGGAATGGTATACATCTAAAATCGAATCTAATTTCACCTATAAAAGAAAGATTACTATTCCTTGGTAATGTATAGGAAGAAGAGGTCATCTTTTTCTTTTTTAGGGATAGGAAAATCTCGTCTATACGGTTCATTCTATATAGAATATTGATTTTGTTTTTTTAGTTAGGAATTTCGCCTAAACAAAAGAAATACAAAAGATCTTGGGCAAGAGTATCTGATCATATATGTATTCCAATAAGGAAGGAGGATTTTCAATGCGGGATATAAAAACATATCTCTCTGTAGCACCCGTGCTAAGTACTCTATGGTTTGGGGCTTTAGCAGGTTTATTGATAGAAATTAATCGTTTATTCCCAGATGCTTTGTCATTCCCTTTTTTTTAATTCTAGTTATTGCTATGCGAGGAATTCTTCGTGACATGACGAAAATTTTCCCTTTTTCAATCCTTTTTTTTTTTAGTATAGGAAGGAAAAAGAAAGAAAAGATGGATTGGGTTGAACCTCAGAGTCATGAAAAATTCGGTAAATCCCATTTTGGAAAACAGAAATTCAATTAAAAGCGGTATCCAAGCTAAGTCAGGCCTCAGAAATCAGAGCATAGAAAGAGGCTGGGCTGGCTACTTAAATGAAAGGATTTCGAAGCAAAATCCTTGCTATTGCTAATTCGACAAGGATTGTATTCTTTAATTATTTCTCCATTTTTTATTACTTAATTTAAGAATTTCCAAAATTTTTTATTCTAATGGATTTTATTCTTCTTCTTCGGATTCAAAATAGAAGAATAAAAGAATAAGTAGAAGAATTAAGTTAAGTCAATCCAAAAAAGAAAGGAGGTTCATGGCCAAGGGGAAAGATGTTAGAATCAGACTTATTTTGGAATGTATCAGTTGTGTTCGAAAAGGTGCCAATAAGGAATCGACGGGGATTTCTAGATATAGTACTCAAAAGAATCGCCACAATACACCTGGACAATTAGAATTCAAAAAATTTTGTCGTTATTGTCGCAAGCATACGACTCATGGCGAAATAAAAAAATAGGAGCATCGTGTGTTCGATCTTTCCAAAGAACAGATTTAATATATAGAACATAGATAGAATACAAAATACAAATCAACTCATTTGATTTCAGGTAGATATTATTTCATATGTATAGAGGGTATTCATATACTATATATGAATCAAATAATATATGGACCAAAGAAAGACTACTTCTTCTGGATCCAAAATTAATAAAATAAAGAAATCCATTTTTTTCCAATTTTTTAATAAAGAATAAATCATGTATACATCTAAACAACCTTTTCATAAATCTAAGCAACCCTTTCGTAAATCCAAGCAAACTTTTCAAAAATCCAAGCAAACTTTTCGTAAGTCCAAGCAAACTTTTCGTAAATCCAAACAACCTTTTCGTAAATCCAAACAACCTTTTCGTAGGCGTCCTCGGATTGGCCCGGGGGATCCAATTGATTATAGAAACATGAGTTTAATTAATCGATTTATTAGTGAACAAGGAAAAATATTATCGAGACGAATAAATAGATTAACCTTGAAACAACAACGATTAATTACTCTTGCTATAAAACAGGCTCGTATTTTATCTTTCTTACCATTTCGTAACTATGAGAATGAGAAGCAATTTCAAGCCCAGTCAATTTCAATAATTACTGGTCCTAGACCCAGAAAAAATAGACATATTCCTCAATTAACGCAAAAGTTCAATTCCAATCGAAACTTAAGAAACTCCAACCAGAATTTAAGAAACAACAATCGGAACTTAAGTTCCGATTGTTGATGTTTTATTCGAAAGGGCCAGACCTATATATAAGGAAAGTAATCCAGTTTTGATTCTTGTGTTTGTTATAAGAAAGAAAAATGGGGAAGAATAAATAGTTTTTTTATTTATTGCAACATGCTCGTTGATTCTTACCACTTAATCTTAATTTATTGTATCTTCCCGGAGTTCCCTCTCCGGGAATTCGGTTTTAATTATTCCTGTATATTACTTTTTTATCCATTTAATTGATGATCTTTATTTTATTGGAAATCGTGTAAAGATTATTTGGATTTGATACAGCTACTTGTGCAAGCATTTTACGATTAAGAATCAATTCCTTCTTGTACAGATTGTGTATTAATTTACTATAACTATTGAATACTTTATATATCCGCGTTGCTGCGTTTATCCGAGTGATCCACAAACGACGAAAATCCCTCTTTTGCCTGCCTCTATCTCGATGAGAGGAAACAAAAGCTCTTCTTACTTGTTGAGTAATCATTCGATTAAGTCTTAAATGAGCCCCTCTAAAGTTTGAGGCAAATGAACGCATTTTTGTTCGTCGTCTCCGAGCTATATATCCTCGCGGAACTCTGGTCATTGAATCAAATTAACCTTAATGAATAACTAATGATTTCTCTTCTTTTAGCCATCCTTTTTCCCATTAATAACAAAACGAATTATTCCGATATATAAAATATTAATTCCAATGGCTTTTGCTACTGTAACCTTCCCAACCACGATTTTTTATTCTATTCCCTTCAGTTATTTCGCATAGAAATAACAAATTCTAACGATACTCAAAAAAATAGTGGGTTCCATCGTTTCTATGGTTCCCTTTTAAACGGTGAGGCCCTCTCTATACACCGGAGCCCTTTCTTTCATTTCATCAAAAGGTATTGTGAACTTGTATAGTTCACATTCTTTGGCTCTACCTATCCATTATAGAGTAAATAGCTCTTTTCACAATAAGAGTTATCCATACAGTGACGGCATTTAATTATGAAAGTTGGCTAAGTAGCTGACCCTGTTAGTCCGTTCTTTTAAGATAAAGGAGCATAAGCCTTTTTCTTTTTATTACTATTTCCTCCGCTTAATGGATAACCATTCTCTACCAATGGGGGAATTGCTTCTTATTTCCAATTTAGATGATTGGATTTGCACCAAAGGAAACCAGAAATTCCATATTACCATAGAAATCTAGGATAGAGCTTCTCTATCCTATTCATTGGTACCGATCATGGATACTTCCAAAATTGTCTTATTTGTTTGAACTCATGATCTGAACGAGTCACACATACACCCTAGCACATGTTCCTCGACGCTGAGGACATCCCTTAAGCGCGGCCGATTTTCTAGCATTTCGTATTGGCTGTCTTGCGTTTCTAATAAGTTGTTTAACCGTTGGCATGTCGTATGTATATAGAAAAAAAGGATTGGTTTAGATCGATCTTAACCTGATGATTGATCATCATGAAGTATTTCTATTTTCTATTAAATCGCAGAAAACCTGAATTTAGGTTTGAAATAAATTTACAAGAAATGCGACCACTACCAATCCTTAAACATTTCCGGAAACCACACTGGATCAGTATCGCAGTGCTCGTCAATCATTTCATCCCCTACAATATCGACAAGTCCATAAGCTTTGGCTTCGTCTGCTGACATAAAAACATCCCTTTCCATGTCTTCGGATACAACCCAAAAAGGCTTGCCTGTTCTTAGTGCATAAACCCTTGTGATCATTTCGCGAACTTTGTGTAACTCTTCCACTTCTAGTAAAAATTCTGGTGTCCTTGCCCGATAATAAGCACTAGCAGGTTGGTGAAGCATAATCCTCGCGTGAGGGAATGCTATACGCTTGGTGGGTTCTCCTCCAAGCAGAATGAAGGATGCCATGGACGCAGCTATTCCGAGGCATATTGTATATATATCTGGTGTCACCGTTTGCATCGTATCAAAAATTGCCATTCCTGAGATTAGCCACCCGCCTGGGGAGTTTATAAACAAAAAAATATCGCTAATTCCATCTTCTATACTGAGATATACCATGAGACCTGTAATATGATTCGTGATCTCGCAACGAATCTCTTGACCTAAAAAAAGTGTCCTTTCTCGATACATAACATTGTATAAGTCAACCCAAGTCGCTTCTTCATCTCCGGGAATCCGGTAAGGTACTTTTGGAACACCAATGGGCATATTAGATTAATATTATTAAATTTAAGTAAGAAAACTATACTTTAATATGGAAACGTAAGAATGGAAGAGAAAGAAAGAATCCGCAGTTTATTGTCTTTTTTTTTTCTTATTCTATATGAATACTATAGATTCTATTAATACGTAGATTGAAATAATACATAGATTGAAAGGTTATATCTATAAGGAAGGTAAGACAGATTGAATAAAGAAAAAAGAATCGGTGATTGGAATGATAAACAAAGAGGGATAGGGATCTATTCTTCGTTTTTTTTTCCAAATAGGCCAAGCTACCCATTGCATATTGGCACTTATCGAGTATAGAATAGATCTGCTTCTCTTTCTTCTTACGAACAGAATTGGCTTCTTATTTTTAATGGAATGAAATAAATATTCACGCTTTCTGACACAGAATCCCCTAGAGGGGTTAGGTACATAGGATATGGATAGTCTTTTCCAATGCGATAAAATAAAGCGACATCGTGTCTATTTTTCTTTGCTAAAGGGGTATTTCCATGGGTTTGCCTTGGTATCGTGTTCATACTGTTGTATTGAATGATCCGGGTCGATTGCTTTCGGTGCATATAATGCACACAGCTCTAGTTTCTGGTTGGGCCGGCTCGATGGCTTTATACGAATTAGCGGTTTTTGATCCCTCTGATCCTGTTCTGGATCCAATGTGGAGACAAGGTATGTTCGTCATTCCCTTCATGACTCGTTTAGGAATAACCAATTCGTGGGGTGGTTGGAGTATTTCAGGAGGAACTGTAACGAATCCGGGTATTTGGAGTTATGAAGGTGTGGCAGGTGCGCATATTGTGTTTTCTGGCTTGTGTTTCTTGGCAGCTATCTGGCATTGGGTATATTGGGACCTAGAAATATTCTGTGATGAGCGGACGGGAAAACCCTCTTTGGATTTGCCCAAGATCTTTGGAATTCATTTATTTCTTGCAGGGGTGGCTTGCTTTGGCTTTGGCGCATTTCATGTAACGGGTTTGTATGGTCCTGGGATATGGGTGTCCGATCCTTATGGACTAACTGGAAAAGTACAAGCTGTAAATCCAGCGTGGGGTGTAGAAGGTTTTGATCCTTTTGTTCCGGGGGGAATAGCTTCTCATCATATTGCTGCGGGTACATTGGGCATATTAGCGGGCCTATTCCATCTTAGTGTCCGTCCGCCTCAACGTCTATACAAAGGATTACGTATGGGCAATATTGAAACTGTACTTTCCAGTAGTATCGCTGCTGTTTTTTTTGCAGCTTTCGTAGTTGCCGGAACTATGTGGTATGGGTCAGCAACTACCCCAATCGAATTATTTGGGCCTACTCGTTATCAGTGGGATCAGGGATACTTTCAGCAAGAAATATATCGAAGAGTTAGCGATGGATTAGCCGAAAATCTTAGTTTATCAGAAGCTTGGTCTAAAATTCCCGAAAAATTAGCCTTTTATGATTATATTGGTAATAATCCGGCAAAGGGGGGATTATTCAGAGCAGGCTCAATGGACAATGGGGATGGAATAGCTGTTGGATGGTTAGGACATCCCGTCTTTAGAGATAAAGAAGGGCGCGAGCTTTTTGTACGCCGTATGCCTACTTTTTTTGAAACATTTCCGGTTGTTTTGGTAGATGAAGAGGGAATTGTGAGAGCGGACGTTCCTTTTAGAAGAGCAGAATCCAAATATAGTGTTGAACAAGTAGGCGTAACGGTGGAGTTCTATGGTGGCGAACTTAATGGTGTAAGTTATTCTGATCCTGCTACTGTAAAAAAATATGCGAGGCGTTCCCAATTAGGGGAAATTTTTGAATTAGATCGGGCTACTTTGAAATCGGATGGTGTTTTTCGCAGCAGTCCAAGGGGTTGGTTCACTTTTGGTCATGCTACCTTTGCTTTGCTCTTCTTTTTCGGACACATTTGGCATGGCGCTAGAACCTTGTTCCGAGATGTTTTTGCTGGTATTGATCCAGACTTGGATGCTCAAGTGGAATTTGGAACATTCCAAAAAGTTGGAGATCCAACTACAAGGAGACAGGCAGTCTGATACCACATTGCTATGGTATCTTTCATCTCTCTTTTTTGATTTGACATGGGAAACATCTCCCATCCTTTCTTTGACTCTTTTTCTTTCTTTATATGGGAAATGATCCCAAATGACAAATGAATAGGTGTGGAAGTTATAATTGTAAATAAACCACGATCGAATCTATGGAAGCATTGGTTTATACGTTCCTTTTAGTTTCGACTTTAGGGATAATTTTTTTCGCTATCTTCTTCCGAGAACCACCTAAGGTTCCGACTAAAAAAATGAAATAATTTCATTGAAGTAAGAAGTCTCCCCATCTGGGAGACTTCTTACTTCAATTAGTCCCCGTGTTCTTCGAATGGATCTCTTAATTGTTGAGAGGGTTGCCCAAACGCGGTATATAAGGCATACCCAGTAAAGCTTACAAGTAAACCAGATATGGAGATGGCGACTAAAGTTGCTGTTTCCATTTTTATAGAATTTCAAGATTACAATGGATCTACGAAAAGATCGTGTATTTACAACTACAACGGAATAGTATACAAAGTCAACACCAATGATTAAATAGAATTTATGGCTACACAAACCGTTGAAGATAGTTCTAGACCTGGGCCAAGACGAACTCGCGCAGGTAGTTTATTGAAACCCTTGAATTCGGAATATGGGAAAGTAGCTCCGGGTTGGGGGACTACTCCTTTTATGGGGGTCGCAATGGCTTTATTCGCGATATTCCTATCTATCATTTTAGAAATTTATAATTCTTCTGTTTTACTGGACGGAATTTTAATGAATTAGGTTTCTACTAACTAAAACTACGAAGTCATAGTTTTTCCATCCAAAAAAGCCTTTCTACTTTAAGCTCTACATTTCTAGACATTCTGGTAGTTCGACCGTGGAATTTTTTTGTTTCGGTATCTCTGGAATATGAGTGTGTGACTTGTTAGAATTGATCCTATTGATAATACATAGAAAGGGCCTGTTATCTCTATCAAGATGATTCTAATTCGTCGGATATTTATTATTTATTCTAGTATCTGGAACACGAAATAGATAGAGTGGATCAAGAAAAAAAAATGGAACTATGATTCATACTCACTATTCAGACCTCGCAACCAGACTGAAAAAAATTCAAGTAGTTTTTAATAAAAAAAGAAAATGTCTTCCTTCCAAATTTGTTTGCCCAAAAGACAACTTTTTTTTTTTCTCTTGATTTTGTCGAGTTATTACACCGATTCAATAAATGATCATCAAGCGGTTCTTATTCGAAGAACCCTTGCCTTTTGTTTAGCTTGAGACTCAATCATCGTGGCTCTAGTATGAATCTAAGGTTTTAATTGAACTGATTCATAGGATCGCAACAAGATAATTTCTATCAGAAAACTACTAGAATTTTTGCTTTATTTATTTACTAGTAAAACAAAACAAGAGTAAATCCGCATTACGCAAAAAAAAAAAAGAAATCCAAAATAGGGAAGAGAAAAGTCAAGAGGCCTCTAATGACCAACATAAGGCAAAGAAAGGAAGACAGATGAGCCAACTTGAGATTTTTTGGCATTATCATCATAAAGAATAAATTCTGGATTTTTCTTATTTCATATCTTCAAGGCAAATCGACCCAATCCAGTGGCTGATGAAGTTTTGAACCCTTTTTTTCTAATATCCGTTGAAAATTTGTGTGTTTCTGCTTGAGCCGTACGAGATGAAATTTTCATATACGGTTCTCGGAGGGGGACTCGGGTTAGTTACCTATCTCAATAAAGTATATGATTGGTTTGAGGAACGTCTTGAGATTCAGGCAATTGCGGATGATATAACTAGTAAATATGTTCCTCCTCATGTCAACATATTTTATTGTTTAGGGGGAATTACACTTACTTGTTTTCTAGTACAAGTCGCTACAGGTTTTGCTATGACTTTTTACTACCGCCCAACCGTTACAGAGGCTTTTTCCTCGGTTCAATACATAATGACCGAGGCCAACTTTGGTTGGTTAATCCGATCAGTTCATCGATGGTCAGCAAGTATGATGGTTCTAATGATGATCCTGCACGTATTTCGTGTGTATCTCACAGGTGGATTTAAAAAACCCCGCGAATTAACTTGGGTCACAGGTGTGGTTTTGGCTGTATTGACTGCATCGTTTGGTGTAACTGGTTATTCTTTGCCTTGGGATCAAATTGGTTATTGGGCAGTCAAAATTGTGACAGGTGTACCTGAAGCGATTCCGGTAATAGGATCGCCTTTAGTGGAGTTATTGCGTGGAAGTGCTAGTGTGGGCCAATCCACTTTGACTCGTTTTTATAGTTTACATACTTTTGTACTGCCTCTGCTTACTGCCGTATTTATGTTAATGCACTTTCCAATGATACGTAAGCAAGGTATTTCGGGTCCTTTATAGGGAAGGCATATCATAGAGAAAGATAATTCTAATTCTCATATATCATATCGGGTAGGTTGTGGTATTTCATTGCTACAAACATGGGTTATTGTAAAATAAGACATGTCATTTGGATACTTTTCTTCAACTCCGAAGTATTTTGATACAAATAGTTGAAGTTAATTTTACGAAAGAAAATAAGGCGGATTATGGGAGTGTGTGACTTGAATTATTGATTTGGCCATGCAGATAAAGAATTGGATCTGCCACATTAGAATTCACAACTAAAGGTGTCTCCGCATCCAATCAACACGTAAGTCCCCTATCTAGGAAGGATAGGCTGGTTCACTTGAGGAGAATATTTTCTATGATCATACCCCGACCATGTCATCCATGAACAGGCTCCGTAAGATCCCATAGAGTAGAAATGGAATAAGTCATATCACATGATCTAATTCTCTATTTATTACACTTACTTTTTTATTATAGTATGGAAATGCATTCATTTTCTTTGCATCGATTGCGATCCGCAATACTATCGGAGTAAAAGAAGGTATCTAAGGAAGAACGTAGGCTAGACTTTTGGATTTTTTATTAGTAACAAGTAAATACTTTGTTTGGACGTAAGAAATTTGCGATATTGAGGGGATAAACACCAACTAATCAAGAGACATGAGACAATCCACAAAGCAATTGATCATGATCAATTTTGCAAGCCCACTTGGATATTGAGCATTTACCCATAAGAATAGGATTCTTTTCAATGAGTAGTTGTAGGTGCAACTTCGGAAAAGAGAATCTGATAAAGCTTTTCTTACCTAGAGTCATTGAGTCATTATATACCTTATTCTATTATGGATCTTCCACGGTCTTTTTTCTTTCATTCTTGCTCGAGCCGGATGATGAAAAATTCTCATGTCCGGTTCCTTTGGGGGATGGATCCTAAAGAATTCACCTATCCCAATAACAAAGAAACCTGACTTAAATGATCCTGTATTAAGAGCAAAATTAGCTAAAGGGATGGGACATAATTATTACGGGGAACCCGCGTGGCCCAACGATCTTTTATATATTTTTCCAGTAGTAATTCTAGGTACTATTGCATGTAATGTAGGTTTAGCGGTTCTTGAGCCGTCAATGATTGGTGAACCGGCGGATCCGTTTGCAACTCCTCTGGAAATATTACCCGAGTGGTACTTCTTTCCCGTGTTTCAAATACTCCGTACAGTACCCAATAAGTTATTGGGCGTTCTCTTAATGGTTTCTGTGCCAACGGGCTTATTGACAGTACCCTTTCTAGAGAATGTCAATAAATTCCAAAATCCATTTCGTCGCCCAGTAGCTACGACAGTTTTTTTAATCGGTACTGCGGTAGCTCTTTGGTTAGGTATTGGAGCAACATTACCCATTGAAAAATCCTTAACTTTAGGTCTTTTTTAGGGATTTTTCAGGTTGATTCATTCAACCGTGAAGTACCGTGCATAGGTATCTAGGAAATAGTTACTTCCAAGTGAATCTTCCCTAGATACCTAAAATCCATTTTATTATGATCCATTTCGCGAAAATATAGATTGTGCCAAAGATGCAAAATTGTTTTCTTTTTTTTTTATTCTAACTCGAAAAGGAAGAAGAGGAAAAAATTGCAATGGATTTAAAACGAGAACTTATTCTTAGGTAAATCAATTGGGAGATGCTTCTCTAGAGTGTCCCATATCTGTTTTCCATCTTCCATACGAAAACTGTCAATTCTCATAAGATCTTCCTCAGTCTTACTCAAAAGGTCCAATAGTGTATGTATATTGGCCCTTTTGAGACAATTATACGTTCTAGAAGGCAATTCTAATTGATCAATAAAAATACAATTCAATGGAATTCCTTTTTTGTTTTTCTTTAGATTAGTTAATTTTTTTTGAAAGGTTAAAAGGGGTGGAGTAAACCTGTTTTTATTTTCTTCGAAACTAGTGCCCTCTTCCTCCGCGTGTAGAAAAGGAAGAAATAAATCAATCAAATTACGAGAAGCCTCATAAAGCGCTTCCTTAGGGGTTAAACTTCCATTCGTCCATATTTCTAGAAAAAGTATCTCGTGTTTTTCATTTCCATTCCCACAATAAAAAATACTATAATTCACATTTCGAACAGGCATGGATACAGCATCTATGGGATAACTTCCATCTTGAGAGTTCTTTCTGAGTTCCGTGTGATATCCGCGATCTCTCTTGATCTGTAACTCAATACAGAAATCAATGGGCTCTGTCAAGTTAGCTATAGGTTGTGCCATATCAACGATCTCTACGGAAGGGGGTAAGATGATATCTTGAGCAGTTATGTATCTAGGACCTTTGACACAAATTGATGCGTCTCTAACTCCATAGAGATTACTTCTCAATACAATTTCTTTCAAATTTAGTAAAATTTCTTGTACGGATTCTTCAATACCTGCTATTGTAGAATATTCGTGTGGCACGCTCCCAAATTTTGCACGTGTGATACATGTTCCTTCTATTTCTCCAAGTAAAGCTCTTCGCAAGGCAATACCGACGGTATCCGCTTGACCTTTTCTAAGCGGGGACAAAATGAAACGACCATAATAAAGACGCTTACTATCTACTCTTGATTCAACACACTTCCACTGTAGTGTTTGAGTGGATCCTGCTACCTCCTCTCGAACCATAATAGACTAGTATTATTATTTGATCATTGAATCGTTTATTTCTCTTGAAAGCGGTTTAATTCTTTTACAGACGTCTTTTTTTAGGAGGTCGACATCCATTATGCGGCATAGGTGTTACATCGCGTATACAACTTAATCGTACACCACTTTTAGCAATGGCTCGTAATGCGGCATCTCTTCCACTACCAGCACCCTTTACCATAACTTCTGCTCGTTGCAAACCCACTGTACGAATAGCATCTACTGCTGTTCTTTGACCAGCATAGGGTGATGCTTTTCTTGAGCTTTTGAATCCACAAGTACCCGCGGAGGACCAGAAAACCACCCGACCCTGCGGGTCTGTAACAGTTATAATGGTATTGTTGAAACTAGCTTGAACATGAATAACTCCTTTTGTTATTCTACGTGCACTCTTCCGTAAACTAAAACGCGCATTCCTACGCAAACCAATCCGCACTTTCCTACGTGAACCAATTTTTGGTATAGCTTTTGTCATATTTTATTATCTCATAAATATGAGTTAGAAATAACAAAAAGAAAAAAAGATACAAAGATATCCGTTTCAGGGTAAAATATATCCTTTACTTTAATTATTTTATTTGGAATTTGGACATTTCCGCGGGTACTTTTTTTACTTTTTAGAAAGTAAAGTTCTTTTTCGAAAGATTACCCCTGTCTTTGTTTATGCTTCGGGTTGGAACAAATGACTCTAATTCGTCCACGCCTACGAATCAGTCGACATTTTGTACAAATTTTACGAACAGAAGCTCTTATTTTCATATTTCCGTATTCCTTTCTTAAACTATGAATCTAATCTTTGGAAAAAATAAGTCTCTTCGCTTGAATTTTGGAACTTTGAATTTATTACCCTAGAAAAAAAAAAGAAAAACCTAATTCTTTGAATCTTTGGTATCCTTCAAATCTTCGGTATCCTTCAAATCTTCGGTATCCTTCGAGTCTTCGGTACGCTTCGAATCCTTATGGGGAAGTCTATAAATTATACGTCCCTTGCTTGAATCATAACGACTTACTTCAATTTTGACCCTATCCCCCATCAGTATTCGTATAGAACTAGACCGGATCTTTCCTGAAATATAGCCCAGAATGATGGTGTCATTCTCTAGGCGAACGCGGAACATTCCGTTGGGTAGGGCTTCCGTAACTAAACCTTCGAAAGTGACTTTTGCTTCTCTCGGGTTTTTTTTTTCTCTCCTATTTTTTTTTTCTGTCATATTTTTTTTTCTCCTATTTTTCTATTTTGATTTTCAAATAAAAAAAAACGTTGTATTTTTATTTGAAAAATAGGAAGTTCGAGATAGAATTCGGGTACTATAGGAGGGGCGATTACCATATATAACATAAGACTTCCCCCCCAATTCTGTTTAGTCGAGCTTCTCGATCTGTCATTATACCTCGAGAAGTAGAAAGAATAGCAATTCCCATTCCGCCCAAAACTTTAGGAATTCCTTGATAGTTGGCATAAATTCGTAAGCCGGGTCGGCTGATACGCTTTAAAAAGGTTCTAGTTCTATATATTCCTTTTCTAGTCTTTCTCTTTTGATGTCGCAAAGTTGAAACCAAGAAATATCTGTTACTTTCCTGATGTTTCCGAACACTTTCAATAAAACCCTCTCGTAGAAGTATTTTAACAATGTTTTCGGTAATATTTGTAGATACTACTCGAACTGTTCCTTTTTTATTCATGTCCGCGTTTCTTATAGAGGTTAGTAAATCAGCAATAGTGTCCTTGCCCATAAGACTCTAATTCTAGGTTCCTCCTAATTTTTCTATAATCAACATGTTTTCTTTTTTTTTTTATTTTGGATTTTAAAGCATATACGTGAAACACAATCTACTAATTTTTTCTTTGATCTATATCTTGCCTACTAGTATTTATAATACTTCAGGAGCTAATGAAACTATTTTAGTAAAATTCAACTCTCTCAATTCCTCGGCGATCGCGCCAAAAACTCGAGTTCCTTTTGGATTTCCTTTTTGATCAATGATAACCGCTGCATTGTCATCATAGCGTATTATTATACCGTCTTCGCATTTGAACTCTTTACATGTACGTACAATTACAGCTCGAATTACTTCGGATCTTTCTAGAGGCATTTGGGGCACTGCGTCTTTGATTACAGCAACAATAACATCACCAATACGAGCATATCGCTGATTACTAGCAGCTCCTATGACTCGAATACACATCAATTTTCGAGCTCCACTGTTATCTGCTACATTTAAAAGGGTCTGAGGTTGAATCATATTATTTTGATTTCAATTTGTTATTTCAATGCAAAAGGATGAAAGAAATATTGTCTTTCCAGAAAGAAAAACCTGGTTTTTTTATCTTCAATACTCCTTTTTTTGGGTTCTATATCTCTATCTCTAATCGAAGAAATTGACTTCGTATGGGCATTTTACTGGCAGCTATGGAGATAGCTGCTCTAGCTACAGTTTCGGATACTCCGCCCATTTCATAAAGTATTCGACCTGGTTTAACAACGGCTACCCAATATTCGGGGGATCCCTTTCCTGAGCCCATACGTGTTTCCGTGGGTCTTAGTGTAACCGGTTTGTCGGGAAATATACGTACCCATAGTTTTCCACCACGACGTGCATATCGTGTCATTGCTCTTCGTCCTGCTTCTATCTGTCTCGACGTGATCCAAGCGGGTTCAAGTGCTTGAAGAGCATATCTACCAAAACAAATACGATTGCCTCGGCAGGATTTTCCCTTCATTCTTCCTCTATGTTGTTTACGAAATCTGGTTCTTTTGGGGTTATAGTCGATGGTTCTTTCTTAGTTCCATCTCTACTGCAAAACTGGACATGAGAGTTTCTTCTCATCCAGCTCCTCGCGAATGAAATGAGAAAGCGTGCAAATTTCTCTAATTCCATAATATTCCAAAATATTATGGATAGATGCACATTAATAGATAATAGAAAAAGTTAGGGTTTTTTTAATATTGAATTTGTTAAAATAGATAAATATATAGTCAAGAAAGAAGATCTAGAATATATCTAGATGTGTGTGTCTATTTATCTATATTCTATATTTATGGATAATGTAATCTTTCTTAACAAAAAATCTCCTTATTTTTACTCTTATTGAATCGCGGTAAAGTATTCTAATTCAATAAAGATTTCGCGGGCGAATATTTACTCTTTCCTGTCTTATTTGTTAATTTATATTATAACCTTACCAAATAAGGCAATTTTTTTGGTTTGTTCCGCCATCCCACCCAATGAAGTATTAGGATTCTTTTCAATAAAATCCTATGCAGTCATAGGTTCTGTCGTTCCCACTACTTCTCCTTTAATGGTTAGGTCTGAATCCCACAATGGAGCTTCCAAAAAATTTCTTTCCGAGTCAATTTTCTCAGTTTTATTAACCCGGGCCGCTCTTTATTATTGTTTTAAATTTGTATTTCTTGTTTCAAGTTACGATTTCGAATTCTCTGTTATTTTTATTATATTGATGCTTTATCACATTGCCTTTTATGATGTAACTCATAGACCATACATATTGGAATCCTATATCTTTCTTATTCCTCTTCTTTCTTTCTATCATCCCTCCTTTTATCCACATCCCTTTAGTTTTGCTTCACAACCTAGAATCCATTTTCTTTTTTAGAGAAAAAATTGCAGTTGCTACAACTATATGATAGATCTACTCATTTATGATAGATGTATCATATAGTGACTGTTTCTTAGTTAGGATCTCGACAATACGAAGCAATAGGTTGGTTATTAGTTAATTTTCTATAATTACTAAGTTTTTTTCTTTTTCTATTTATAGTAGGGTTCAGTCAATTTTTTTGAATCTCCATTTTCGACTCTAAAGAAAAAACTAACGAGTCACACACTAAGCATAGCAATTATATTAAAAGATTTATCAATTTTCATTAAATCTTATAGAAAGAGGTAGAATTTCTTCTTCTTTTTCAGGGATTTCAGGAAAAATAAGGCTCTTGTCATTTTTTATTCTATCACTGAACAGAATGGGAAGACAAGGCTAGTTATTCTTCGTCTATGAATATCCAAATTTTTACACCTAATACTCCATAGATAGTTCGAATTGGATAGCAGCAATAATCAATTTTAGCGCGAATTGTTTGGAGGGGAAGTCTACCCTTTTTGATGCATTCGGCACGTGCAATTTCTTTCCCTGCGAGACGACCTGCAATTTTTACTTTTACTCCCCTTATATCTGCTTTTTGAGTTAATTCAATGGCTTTTTTCATTGCCTTTCGGAATGAAACTCTATTTTTTAATTGGAAAGCTATATATTCTGCAAGAATGCTAGGTTGTCTATAAGGTTCTTTAACTTTTTCAATAGCAATATTAAGTCTCTGGTTTACAGAATTAACTTCCTTTTGTAGATCTTTCTCTAATTCTTCGATTGCTCCTTTTTTCTTTAATAAATTGGGGAATCCAATATGGATTATTACGTGGATCGTATCGATTTCTTTTTGAATTTCTATATGTGTAATTACTTCGGAACTTGAGCCTGAGTCCATTTTTCTATTATGTGTAATTACTTCGGAACTTGAGTCTGATTCTATTTTTCTATTCGAGCCTTTTTTCCTATTCTTTTGTATATAGTTCTTGATACAATTCCGTATTTTTTTATCTTCCTGTAGACCTTCAGAATAATTTTTTGGTTGTGCGAACCAAAAGGAATGGTGATTTTGGGTTGTACCAAGTCTGAAACCGAGTGGATTTATTTTTTGTCCCATATTTTTCTATTCTATTTTTTTTTTTACTGGGAATCGAAATCTTAGATGGATCTAAAGATTATTTAGATTTCTTTACTATATTTAGTACAATTGTTATATGACACATGGTTTTTTTTATGGGAGAACTACGTCCTCGAGCTCGAGGTCTGAATTTTTTCATAATAGTACTCCTACTGACTTCGGCTTTAGTGATGAATAAATTCGCTTTGTCGAAATCCCTATAATGAGTAGCATTTGCTGCTGCCGAATAAACCAACTTTAGGATGGGATAAGATGCTCGATAAGGCATGAGGTTCAGTATCATAACAGTTTCTTCGTAGTAACGCCAGCGAATCTCATCAAGAACTCTTTGTGCTTTGAAAACAGACATATGGATGCGTTTTTGTGCTTTGAAAACCCGTTCGAACTTAAGTAGACGATCGGTTGGAACTTTCCTTGCGAGTTTCCTTAGCCCATTCTTCTTCTTCTTTATTCTAGGGGTATACTTTACCAGTTTGAAACTTGTCATAAATAAGGTTATTCCCCGCCTACCTTTGTTTGTTTTTTTTTATTTTGAATCTTTCTATTCTGAATTCAGTTAACGACGAGATTTAGTATCTTTTCTTGCACTTTCATAACTCGTGAAATGCCGAGTAGGCACGAATTCCCCCAATTTGCGACCTACCATAGGATTTGTTATGTAAATAGGTATATGTTCCTTTCCATTATGAATCGCGATTGTATGGCCAACCATTGCGGGTAGAATGCTAGATGCCCGGGACCACGTTACTATTGTTTCTTTCTCCTCCTTCATATTGACCTTTTCGATTTTTGCCAATAAATGATGAGCTACAAAAGGATTCGTTTTTTTTCGTGTCACAGCTGATTACTCCTTTTTCCATTTTAAAGAGTGGCATTCTATGTCCAATATCTCGATCGAAGTATGGAGGTCAGAATAAATAGAATAATGATGAATGGAACAAAGAGAAAAATCCTTTAGCTGGATAAGGGGCGGATGTAGCCAAGTGGATCAAGGCAGTGGATTGTGAATCCACCATGCGCGGGTTCAATTCCCGTCGTTCGCCCATCGCATTATTGCAAATTCCAAAAATGCAATTTTCCATATTCCTAGTTACGTATTTACTTACGGCGACGAAGAATAAAACTATCACTATATTTTTTCCTTTTCCTAGTTCTTCTTCCAAGCGCAGGATAACCCCAAGGGGTTGTGGGTTTTTTTCTACCAATGGGGGCTTTCCCTTCACCGCCCCCATGGGGGTGGTCCACAGGGTTCATAACTACCCCTCTTACTACGGGGCGTTTACCTAGCCAACACTTAGATCCGGCTCTACCCAAACTTTTTTGGTTCACCCCAACATTACCCACTTGTCCGACTGTTGCTAAGCAATTTTGGGATACCAAACGGACCTCCCCAGATGGTAATCTTAAAGTGGCCGATTTACCCTCTTTTGCAATCAGTTTCGCTACAGCACCTGCTGCTCTAGCTAATTGCCCACCCCTTCCACGTGTGATTTCTATGTTATGTATGGCCGTGCCTAAGGGCATATCGGTTGAAGTAGATTCTTCTTTTCTCTCAAAAAACCCCTTCCCAAACTGTACAAGCTTCTTCCAAAGCATACAGCTTTCTAGATGTATATGACGATCTCTAGACAGATGGATCTTATATGAATCGTATGATGAAGTACCACATGAGTGGATATATAGGAAAGGAATCCAAATCTGCCGAATCGCTCATGTTATGATCTTCTACATCCTAGGTCTCCGCGTTCCGTCATCTGGCTTATGTTCTTCATGTAGCATTCAGATCGAATGACTCTATGAAATTACGTCGATACTTCCACATATTATGGGTAACGTAGGAGACATCCCTATTTTCCCCGGGGGGTCTTAATTACCACTGCTTAGCTTTCAATTCGCCTCTGACCATCAAATTAAATGTGAATAACCCGTCCTCCTCTCTTTGAAACAAGGGGCGCTTCCGGTTCTGTGCGTGCTTCAAACAATTTTGTCTTCTCCATATTACCATATCTCTAGAGTCAATAATTTTCTATGAGGAACTACTGAACTCAATCACTTGCTGCCGTTACTCAACAGTTTTCTGTTGAGGTCTATCCCGTAGAGGTAGTCAAATTGGATCAGTGATCGATTTCTAGGTTTCGTCGTAAACCTAATTGGTTACTTCCAATTACGTAAATCAATAGTTCAAACCGCACTCAAAGGTAGGGCATTTCCCATTGATATAGGAACTTTTGTACCAGAAACAATAGTATCTCCAATTATAGCCCCTCTGGGATGTAAAATATATCTCTTCTCACCATCCCCATAGTGTATGAGACAAATGTATGCATTTCGATTAGGGTCGTATTCTATGGTTACGATTCTACCAGATATGTCTTTTTGATTCCGTCGAAAATCGATTTTACGGTATAGGCGCTTATGACCTCCCCCTCTATGCCTTGCGGTAATGATTCCTCTGGAATTACGACCTTTACCACAACGGTGCCGTCCATGGATCAAATTATTTCGTGGATTGGATTTCACTTGCCTGTCTACGGTTCCCTTGCGTGTGCTCGGGATAGGTGTTTTGTATAAATGTTTCGCCGTATTATTAAGTATTCTCCTTTAGTTTTTTTCTCTATCTAGAAGTGGAATAGAATAACCCGGTTGAAGGGTAATGATCATACGTCTGTAATGCATTGTATGTCCCAGAATAGGTCCCATTCTTCTACCCTTTCTGGGTAGTCGATGGCTATTCACAGCTACTACCTTAACACCAAAGAAGAGTTCGACCCAATGCTTTATTTCTGTCTTAGTGAATCCCGATTCGACATTAAAAGTATATTGATTCTTTCCCAATAAACGAAGACTTTTTTCTGTAAATACTGCGTATTTGATTCCATCCATAAATCGACTTTCCCTCCTATGCTCTGAGTTCCAGTATCGATAAGAATTCGAGTTCTTATTGTTCTTATGTTATGGTATGAATATACCATACCAATTCGTTATGTATGGATGATGGATGAGATTCCATGGATAGAGAGCCAGTTCCAATAGACTTATGGAACGTTCCCGTTCGCGTGCATCCAGCAGGAATTGAACCCGCAAATTTACCAATTATGAGTTGGGCGCTTTAACCATTCAGCCATGGATGCTTAACAGGGATCATCGTACATCGTAAATAACCAATTTTCATATAGAAAGACATATCATAGAAAAATGAAATCGAAAATATTCGGAGATGGCAAATATTCGGAGATGACTATGAAAACACCTCTCTGGATCCTCGAATTGAAAGAGAGATTGAGAGGGATCAAGAATCCTAATTCTCGCTATTTGGAATGGATCCAATTCTATTGAGTCTGACTCATAGTGATCATTTCTCTTTAGCAAAGAATGACCTTGGTTATCAAAGGATTGAACAACCGGGATCCATTTACTTATGATACCTAGTTGACATTGATAACAAGGATCTAATGAATTATGAGTTTAATAGATCCTCTTTAGCAGAAAGACGTATATTCCTTGCTCATTATCAGACAATCACTTATTCCCAAACCTCGTGTGGGGCTAATCGTTTTCATTTACCATCTCATGGAAAACCCTTTTCGTTCCGCTTAGCCCTATCGGGTATTTTAGTGATAGGTTCTATAGGAACTGGACGATCCTATTTGGTCAAATACCTAACGAAAAATTCCTATTTTCCTTTCATTAAGGTACGAGGGCTTCTTATTCCACAAGAACGAAAGCACCTTTTCATTCTTTCATATACTAGGGGTTTTTACTTGGAAAAGACAATGTTCCATACTAAAGGATTCGGGTCCATAACCACGAGTTCCAGTGCACTAGATCTTGTAGCACTTAGCAACGAGGCCCTATCCATTAGTATTCCACATAAGAAATCCATTATAGAAACTAATACAATTAGATTAGCTCTTCATAGACAAACTTGGGGTTTGCGAGCCAAGGTAAGACCGGCTCGGGATCATGGGACCCTTTTCTATCAGATAGGAGGGGCTCTTGTACAAAATAGACTTCTAAGTAATAACCCCATAGAATCTATCTATATAAAGAGGCAATCGTGTCAGGAAGCGGGTTTTTCTTTGGCCAAAGGGTACTTCGAACTTGGAACGAGCATGAAGAGATTAACGAGACTTCTTTCTCTTTTGAGTTTTTCTGGCGGACCGGTCGCGCAAGATCTTTGGTCTTCCCCCGGAACCGATGAAAAAAAGTGGGTCGCTTCTTATGGACTCGCTCAGAATGATTCTTCTCTATCTATAGTTCATGGCCTATTAGAAGTAGAAGGTGCTCTGGTGCAATCCTTACCGACAGAAAAAGATTGCAGTCAGGTTGATAATAATTGAGTGCCATTACTTCGTCGGTCCGAACCAAGGAATCCGTTAGAAATGTTTTGAAATGGATATTGTTCTCTCTTTGATCAGGGATTGCTATATGAAAAGAAGTGGAGTTTGAAAAAGGGAACGGAATGGTCAAACCGGAACTGCTAGAGGAACGAATTTTCAATAGCATAACTTGGGCTCCTAGAATATGGCGCCCTTGGGACAATCTATTTGATTGCAGGGTTTTGTTCCGAAGCAAAGATATCCGCGGAGGCCGGTTCGTTCGTCCTATTCTGATATTCAGGACCAAGAGGTACTGGATTCTCTTTCGGATAGGCCCTGAAAGGAGAAGAAAGGCTGAAATGCCAACGGATCTCTGTCTATTCTCTAATTCACCCGATCCGATAGTACCCGTTTTTGGAACGTCCAGTGCCAAAGTCACTGAATGGGTAAGTCACCAATCCAATCCCTTTGACAAATCGGGTGTCATATTAGATATCATATTCTATATATATAGAAATATCATAGAATAGACATATAGAATTTTTGGTCGGGAAATTCGAATGAATCATTGAGTGAAAAAGGAGCAAAGAATGACAAAAGACGAGACTCTACTAGTCTTCACTCTTGTGGTTTCCTCGGTTTCTGTTTTCTTATTCGGGATCTTGCTTTTCATGGTTCTCATCTCTGCAACTCGCGATTTTCGCGAGAGAACCAAATCCAAGTTGGTGAAGATCATGATTTGGGCTGGCATAGTAGTTATTACCTTTGCAATTGCGGTTCGAATCTATCCGATCTTTATC